CCACTACTTTCTTTTTATTGGACGTAATAAATTGAAAAAAAAAAAGTTCTGCTACATCTGCAAAAGCGAAAACAACACTAGTCATTTTTGACGAACAGGATCAAAAATCATTACTCTTTCGACACAAGAAAAGGAATCACTCCTTTCTTGTGTCGAAGACTAGGAAGACGAATAATGCATCCTGAAATTATTTGTTCCCCGCATTTAGAATTTCTAGTTCGTTCTATTTCCCGCTTATGATTACTTATCTATCCCAATTTGATTGGATTTCAAATAGAATAAAATGGATATCTTTTAGAGCATTGAAATCTGGCATCTGGCAATAGTAACAGAGTCGTAGCAATTCAATTTGGCTAAAAAAAACAAAGAAAGAGGTGGTAAAGTCATAAAGTCAAATAAAATAGTCTTCTTCAAACAAAAATCTACCTATTATATTATGACTAGAAATGCGGTACAGGGGATTTGACGAAGCTTGTGGAAAAAGAGCAAGTCAATAAAAGGTTTTCAGAATGTCATTTTTTTTTTTATCATACATAATTGACAACAAGAACAATAATTTTGTTCTTTTTACGAACCTTATGTCGATAAATCCGCGAGTCTAGAAATTCATTTCGGCCAATTGAACCTTCTCGAACTGTTTCTTTTTAAGAACCAAAAAGATTTGTGCGAAAATAATAGATCCCAAGAAGAACAAAAGACCTTGAACACGTAATGGATCTTGAAGTACTATTTCGGCATCTCCCTGTCCAAATCCACCCACATTAGGATTACTCGTTAATGGTTGATCCAATTTGATGGATTCACCCTCTGAAACAAGAAGTTCTGGTCCTGGAGGGATAATATCAACCACTTGACGCCCATCCGATGGATCTGTTATGGTTATTTCATATCCCCCTTTTTCTTTTCGTATTATTTTACTTACTATACCCGCTCCCGTAGCATTATAAACTGTATTGTTACTCTTGCTTCCGTCGGGATAAATCTGACCCCTTCCCCTATTTCCTCCTACGTATATAGGATATTTTAAGAAGTGAACATCTTTCTTAGTAGCGGGGTCGGGAGAAAGGATAGGAAAGGTGATTTCACTATATTTCTGACCAGGTACAGGCCCTATCACAAGAATATTTGTTTTATTGGGGCGATAGCTCTGAAAAGATAAATTCCCTATCTTTTCTTTCATCTCGGGAGAAATACGATCGGAAGGGGCTAATTCAAACCCCTCCGGTAAAATAAGAACAGCCCCTACATTCAAACCACCCTTTTTACCATTAGCAAGAACTTGTTTCACTTGCTTATCATAAGGGATTCGAACAACTGCTTCAAATACAGTATCAGGAAGTACCGCCTGTGGAACCTCAATATCCACGGGCTTATTAGCTAAATGGCAATTGGCACATACAATACGCCCAGTCGCTTCTCGTGGATTTTCATAACCCTGCTGCGCAAAAATGGGATATGCACTTGAAATGGATGGCCGAGTTATGATATATATCATGAGCGATACGGAAATAAATCGAGTAATCTGTTCCTTTATCCAAGAAAAAGTATTTCTAGTTTGCATGGCCTAATCATTGATCCGAAAATTTCTACAATAAATTGGGTAGGTCACTAATATTGTTCCCTATCCACGATTCTGCTATTTACTGCAAGCATTTTACTGGAATACTTTAGGATTAAAATCACCCGAATAGAATGTTTTTAATACTTATGTAGTGTAGAACTACATAGTAAGAAACATTCTAAGTGGATTAGATTGGTGAATCATTTATCAATCATTCATTGAATGATAAATAACTACAAGTGACGGAGATACACGATTTAAATAACGGAAAATCCAATATTTAAAAATAGTATCGAGAATAACTGGAAAAGTGGAAACAAGACCAGATATAATTTGATCATTATGAACAAATCCAAAATCTTTGTAGACAGAACCAATCATTAGTTCCCAACCGTGGGGTGAATGAAATCCAATACATAAATCGGTTAATAAAAGAATCAAAAAAGCTTTTACTGTATCACTTAAATTATATAGGAATTCCCGAGCCCAAGAGTTAAGAATAACAAGTTCTTCATTACCTAAAATAGAATAACCACTTAGAATAACAAAACAGATTATATTTGTTGAAAAGTGTAAAATCGTATGGATACGATCCTCATTGTGTATCTTGATTAATTGGATCGTTTCTTTGTGCATTTCTATAGGAAGCTTTTGTAGATATATCTCGGAGTATTCCTTAATCATTTCGTCCAAGACGAGGATTTCCTCTAATTCTATGAACTTTTCTAGAATACTTTTTTCTTGAATATCATTCAAAAAAATTTCGGATCGACCACTATTCGACCAATTAGTAATCCAAGATTCCATACTTTTCGTCAATGAAAGAGAAATCCACCAGGGCAAAAATAATATCGATGCAAGATACAAAAAGGGAGGGAATGCTTTCTTTTTCTTTTTTGCCATTTTTCACCTGTGAATTTTTAATTTACCCACTTCATTCGTCCACTCTATGTCATCGAATATTTCTTTCAAACATGAGTTATAGACAAGGTATCAACTCTATGAATCTTGCGATTTTGTTTGAATCTAGAAAGAATACCGAAATAGATTAAGACTCTCCTTCGAATTTGACTGAAGAAATAATCAAAAATATTGTTTCCAGATATCTCAATTCATTAAATTCCAAACAAGTGTCTCCTTTCAATGAATGTCCGAAAGAAATACTTTAAAGAATGAATATTATTAAAGAAGGAATATTATTGAGATTTTGAGACGAAAGAATTACTTTTCAATCAAAATATTCACTAATTCCAATGGTTCCCCATAGCCAATAATAGAATAATTGGGGGAAAAAAGATACAAAAAAATGAGCGACAAAACAAGACTGGGGCTAGTTATCATTTTTAAGAAAACCCACGATTGTTTAGTAAGGAACACAAACCAAAGGATAAAAAAAGGTCGATTGATAAAAAAAAAGGAAATAATTTACAAGATTTATTTGCATATAAAGTATCACTTCCAACAAACATTGAAAAAAAAAAGAGAAATCTCGTTCTTTCGAAACTTAAGTTATGTTATAGAAAAAATGGATTCTTTCATCTTTCCCTCCTGCTGAGAAAGCATTCCTCAGTTCCTTTTCTCAAAAGACTTCAATTGGTACGCGCAAGAAATAGGCCAATTCTGCGGCTTTTTGTTCAATTTCTCGTGGAGTCAAATTCTCATCAGTACGGGTCAACGGAATAGCCCCCCGACCTCTGATGTCCATATAAAGGACACGACGAGCATAAATCCCCTCTTTAACTTCTATTCTAACGGATTGAATATCTTTTATACGGAATCGAAAGAATATGCGACGATTTTTTCCAGGAAATCCCCAACGAAAAATACACACCATTCCTTCCTTTCTATCGAAAAGATCATAACCACTACCTACATTCCAGGAAATTGTACACCACAAATAGGAACTAATAAAGAGACCCGCGATACCGTAGAAAGACATTACGATACCTTGTGGAAAAAAAATGATTTGCTGAGACAGAACAAAAGATATCAAATTTCTACCAAGATAACTGGAAGTTCCAACTAATAAGAATCCTAATGAACCTAAAAAAACGATAAGGGCCCAGCAAAAATTACTTAGTTTTCGAGATCCCGTTATAAGTTCTATCCATATATGTTCTGATCGCCAACTCATACTTGATCCGATTTCATTTTATTGGAATTGAGAGACTACCCCAAATTATTTTGCCTGTACTTTTTTTGTTTCCGAAGGAACTCTCATCAACTAGCACTAGTTTGATGTGAACTAGCACTAGTTTGATGTGAACTAGCACTAGTTTGATGTGAACCTTTAGGAGTAATTCATCAAATTGGTTAGATCTAAAATAATAACATACCCTTCATATTGTCTCAATATACATATTGATATACATATAGCTCCACTAACTTTACATTTTAGGCCTCCAGCGATCCTGATCTGTTTGAAACTAGCTAGAATTCATTTACCCATAGATCGTTTTCTACAAGCATAAGAGCCTTTTCCTCTATGTTCGGCGGAAATCACATGTTATACCATATTTCCCGAAATAAATATCTGTGTTATGTTACAAATCTAAGTTTCAAAAAAAAAACGGATAAGAGAAGATTGGGTCTCCTCAGATCTAAACAATCTTGTTTTTTTGAACATGAAGAAATAAAGAAGCCATTGCAATTGCCGGAAATACTAGGCCTACTAAAGGCACAAAAATAGAGGGAAAGTTGAAAGTTGTCATACACTAGGGTACCTCATTTACTATTTGTACCTGTTATTTTTTTTTTAATATCATATTTTATACTAATACTAATTATAATTAAGAATTGTAATTATTATGAATTCGTCGAGTTATTATTAATTAATTCAATTAATTGAGTTAATTAATAATAACTAATAATTTAATTGAATTAATTAATAATAACTAATAGAGATCTAAGTATCTATATATCTAAGTGAATATATAGAATAAGTCCAAGGAATGTAGAACTAAATAAATGGACTTATTCATCTTTTTATATGAAAGATACGTATGATAATCAACTTTGATTATTTTTCTTCATTTCTTTGTGTTTTATTCTTGTCTCCTAATCTAATTTAATAAACAAAGAATTTCTTACAAATTCTCGAAAGATTCGTTATAATGCGACATAATCGGGATTTTTAGTGAAAATGGGATTTTTTGGTAGTTAGTAATGGGAAATCTAACTAAAAAAAGAGTTATCTGCTATTTTTGATTCTTTCTAGAATTAGATCTTAGGTTACCAAAGAAAACTCCATTCTTATTTTTTTTTGAGTCCGATAAGCTAACTACTTGTTAGCTACAAATCAAAAAATTGAACTTAGTGCGCTCTACTTGATTGAATTGGAATTCAAAGGAAAAAAAGCGTGGAGCTTAAATAACTCACTTAGAACACTTTTTAAAAGATTACGCGGTACGATTAGGTCGAATAAGCCCTTCTGGAATAA